ATTATGAGTTGGGCGCTTTAACCATTCAGCCATGGATGCTTAACGGGGATCATCGTACATCGTGAATAACCAAATTCCAATTGAAATGAAATCTTTAGGAGGAATCAATGAAACGACATCAATTCAAATCCTGGATATTCGAATTGAGAGAGATCAAGAATTCTCACTATTTCTTAGATTCATGGATCAAATTAGATTCAGTGGGATCTTTCACTCACATTTTTTTCCACCAAGAACGTTTTATGAAACTCTTTGACCCCCGAATTTGGAGTATCCTACTTTCACGTGATTCACAGGGTGCAACAAGCAATCGATATTTCACGACCAAAGGTGTAGTACTGCTTGTAGTAGTGGTCCTTATATCTCGTATTAACAATCGAAAGATGGTAGAAAGAAAAAATCTCTATTTGATGGGGCTTCTTCCTATACCTATGAATTCCATTGGACCCAGAAAGGAGACATTGGAAGAATCTTTTTGGTCTTCCAATAGAAATAGGTTGATTGTTTCGCTCCTGTATCTTCCAAAAGGGAAAAAGATTTCTGAGAGTTGTTTCATAGATCCGCAAGAGAGTACTTGGGTTATCCCAATAAAGAAAAAGCGTATCATGCCTGAATCTAACCGGGGTTCGCGGTGGTGGAGGAACCGGATCGGAAAAAAGAGGGATTCTAGTTGTCAGATATCTAATGAAACCGTAGCTGGAATTGAGATCTCATTCAAAGAGAAAGATAGCAAATATCTGGAGTTTCTTTTTTTATCCTATACGGATGATCCGATCCGCAAGGACCATGATTGGGAATTTTTTGATCGTCTTTCTCCGAGGAAGAAACGAAACATAATCAACTTGAATTCGGGACAGCTATTCGAAATCTTAGGGAAAGACTTGATTTGTTATCTCATGTCTGCTTTTCGTGAAAAAAGACCAATTCAGGGGGAGAGTTTCTTCAAACAACAAGGAGCTGGGGCAACTATGCAATCCAATGATATTGAGCATGTTTCCCATCTCTTCTCGAGAAACAAGTGGGGTATTTCTTTGCAAAATTGTGCTCAATTTCATATGTGGCAATTCCGCCAAGATCTCTTCGTTAGTTGGGGGAAGAATCAGCACGAATCAAATTTTTTGAGGAACGTCTCGAGAGAGAATTGGATTTGGTTAGACAATGTGTGGTTGGTAAACAAGGATCGGTTTTTTAGCAAGGTACGGAATGTATTGTCAAATATTCAATATGATTCCACAAGATCTATTTTCGTTCAAGTAACGGATTCTAGCCAATGGAAAGGATCTTCTTCTGATCAATCCAGAGATCATTTCGATTCCGTTAGAAATGAGAATTCAGAATATCACACATTGATCGATCAAACAGAGATTCAGCAACTAAAAGAGAGATCGATTCTTTGGGATCCTTCCTTTCTTCAAACGGAACGAACAGAGATAGAATCAGATCGATTCCCGAAATGCCTTTTTGGATCTTCCTCCATGTCCTGGCTATTCACGGAACCTGAGAAGCGGATGAATAATCATCTGCTTCCGGAAGAAATCGAAGAATTTATTGGGAATCCTACAAGATCAATTCGTTCTTTTTTCTCTGACAGATGGTCAGAACTTCATCTGGGTTCGAATCCTACTGAGAGGTCCACTAGAGATCCTAAATTGTTGAAGAAAAAAAAAGATGTTTCTTTTGTCCCTTCCAGGCGAGCGGAAAATAAAGAAATGGTTGATATATTCAAGATAATTACGTATTTACAAGATACCGTCTCAATTCATCCTTCGGAACCAGATCACATCCCGGATCTGGTTCCGAAGGATGAACCGGATATGGACAGTTCCAATAAGATTTCATTCTTGAACAAAAATCCATTTTTTGATTTATTTCATCTATTCCATGACCGGAACAAAGGGGGATACGCGTTACGCCACGATTTTTTTGAATCAGAAGAGAGATTCCCAGAAATGGCGGATCTATTCACTCTATCAATAACCGAGCCGGATCTGGTGTTTCATAGGGGATTTGCCTTTTCTATTGATTCCTACGGGTTGGATCAAAAAAAATTCTTGAATGAGGTATTCAACTCCAGAGATGAATCGAAAAAGAAATCTTTATTGGTTCTACCTCCTCTTTTTTATGAGGAGAATGAATCTTTTTCTCGAAGGATCAGAAAAAAATCGGTCCGGATCTACTGCGGGAATGAGTTGGAAGATCCCAAACTAAAAACAGCGGTATTTGCTAGCAACAACATAATGGAGGCAGTCAATCAATATAGATTGATCCGAAATCTGATTCAAATCCAATATAGCACCTATGGAAGAAATGTATCGAATCGATTCTTTTTAATGAATAGATCCGATCGCAACTTCGAATATGGAATTCAAAGGGATCAAATAGGAAATGATACTCTGAATCATATAACTATAATGAAATATACGATCAACCAACATTTATCGAATTTTAAAAAGAGTCAGAAGAAATGGTTTGATCCTCTTATTTATCGAACTGAGAGATC